CTAAACCGGGGATTCACCGAGACAAACAGAAGACAAACTTTTTTCAAATGAAAAAGGAGATAGACTGTGCCTTTCCTTTATTTCTTTTTTTCCGCCTGCTGAATAAAAAAAGCAGGATATAGCCCTCTACCATATCGATACAAATAGAATAATTTATATGGACTGCTAAGTGCGGAGACGGGAATCGAACCCGTGACCTCAAGGTTATGAGCCTCGTGAGCTACCAAACTGCTCTACTCCGCTCTGTAGATCTGAAAATTGGTGGACCAAAAAGAAAATTGGTGGACCAAAAAGGTTGAATACAAGTTTCTACCATGTCTAGACAAATAGAATAGTCTTTTTTTTTTTACAGAATGGAGCGGGTAGCGGGAATCGAACCCGCATCGTTAGCTTGGAAGGCTAGGGGTTATAGTCGACGTTGGTTGATTTTTTTAACGTCTCTAATTCAAAACCGAACATGAAATTTTTATTTCATTCGGCTCCTTTATGGGTATTCTCACCACTTAACATCTATGTCAGCTTTTCTGTCTGAATGGAACCAAAGCTCTCCGCTTTCTAGATGATCCTTATAGAGTAGGAGATAGAAATTATCCTAAATATCTATCTAATCTACTTACTTCGTTCCCTAATTTCATTCAAAAGATCCTGAGGAAAAGCGTTGGGTTTCCACCGAGCTGAAACAATATAATATACTGATGGTTCTAGTAAACCAAAACTATCGTTTTTTAGCTATTGGGCTTCTATTTCTTTTAAAAATAAAAGAAGATTTAGTTACGATTGGAAATAAACCTTTTTGTATCTTAATCCATAGACCTTTTACTCATATTTATTCAATTGGAATACTTAATCCAATGCAAAATTTTGCTTCGCGACTCTGTACCCATAATTGAATTTGTATTTTGCATGCAAATTCAATTAGTCTTTGGATACTAATTACGAGAATGTATATTTTTCCTCAATATGTTATTGAGAGGAAAAGGATTAAACCCTTTATAAGAACTAAAGTTTTCCTCGAAATATGAATATTAAAAAACTTAAGGATGCCTTAAGTATATCATTTCAAATTCAGTTATTAATAGAACGAATCACACTTTTACCACTAAACTATACCCGCTACATATAGATTATGATACCAACGCTACCCTTTGTCAAGGATAGCTTTTCAAGAAAAGGGCTAATCCCACCTTATCGAATCAAACGGAAAAAGTTCATGGCAGTGAGCGATTGGTACTTCAATCGCGGGCCTTTACTTTAGGATTTATAAGGCCCCTCTCGAGTCTGTAAAAAACATTTCATCTTGCTGTGCTAATAGCGTATGAACTAAATACATGCATTTCGATTAAGATTGTATTCTCTAGTTTGATTATTCCTACAATAGTGTTACACTAAATACATTAAGAGATATGGGGGGCAGTACAGTTCCCATAAACCCCTTTCTTCTTTCACTTATCAAAAAGCCTGGGCCGTAGGGAAGGAGTGATATGATTTGCAAAAATTCATCATAGACTTCCTATATTCAATAGATCGGATATTCATTTTTGAGTGTGTTAACTCTATGTTCACGTATTTTATTATACATTATACGTATTTCTATATATATATAGAAATACAATACCTCCACATATCTATATATGTAGAAATCTCTACATATATATATATTATGTACATTATGCAGTAGACCCATAATGGTAAACGAAAGTGGCTCATTTTTGAATAAAAAGCCCTTTTAACTCAGTGGTAGAGTAATGCCATGGTAAGGCATAAGTCATCGGTTCAAATCCGATAAAGGGCTTTTCACTTAGTGGTAGAGTAATGCACCGGTAAGACATAAGTAATAGGTTCGAATCCGATAAAGTACTTTTCTACTAAATTCATTCACTTTTTTTCTTTTAGTTTATGACTTAGTTTAGTGCCAGATGCCCACATTTTGGATCTGAACACTAAATGAAACATAGAGTTTAAATTGCAAAAAAGAAATGAAATAGGGCTCTTTTTCCTGTTAGAGCAATCAAATCAATACCTGTACTGAACGAATCTAGAATCCTTTTTATTAATCTATATTATATCTTATTCTATAAAATTCCCTAATAAAGTAGGGGATGATCCACGAATTAACTTAACTATCAACTAAAAAAAATCTTATGAAAGCATAATAGAAAAGTAGGAAAGACTCTTTGCTTTGATCTAGTTATACTCTTCGAGCATATTGACAATTCCAAAAAACTGCTCATACTATCATTATAGTATAATAACGAGTGGTTGTATATAACGCTATCGTCTAGTGATGCCCCTATCGTCTAGTGGTTCAGGACATCTCTCTTTCAAGGAGGCAGCGGGGATTCGACTTCCCCTGGGGGTAGGGAGTATTATAAAAAGAGGTTAATCATAGATTCTAAAAAACCCTAGAATAAATTCTTCCTGGGTCGATGCCCGAGTGGTTAATGGGGACGGACTGTAAATTCGTTGACGATATGTCTACGCTGGTTCAAATCCAGCTCGGCCCAAAAGTCTAGGGCTTCGTGAATATGAACTAAATCTATTTATTTCTTCCATAAAAAAATATCTGATCTATAGAAATAAAGGATAAAAAGAAAAGGATAAAATTTTTGTATAATCCATACATATCTCTTTGATTCCTTTCTTACAAAGAAAGGAGTTTTTCTTATTGAAAGGTGAATTATATTCTTTTATTTTTTGGGATAAAAAATCGCGACATACTAGTTATGCCACTCTCACTATACCCTCATATCCTATGTGGGTATGTAATGTAGTATATGATTCGTTCATTTCTTAGAGTACGACAGACAAATCGAATCTTTTTATGGTCCTATTTAAGAATAGGTATACCATACACCCTGCAGGGATTGTAGTTCAATTGGTCAGAGCACCGCCCTGTCAAGGCGGAAGCTGCGGGTTCGAGCCCCGTCAGTCCCGAACTAGGGTTCAATGAATGGAAAAATCCATCTTTTCCTTTTTTCAACAAAAATTTCCCTGAAAAAGGGGGGGGACAGGAGGTAAGATCAAATATCTATGGGATGCCCTTACTTCACTTTTTTTATTTCTCATTTCTTAGTAAAAAGAGAGCAGTATAGAATTTTTTTTTAACTACCTCTGGTTGATAAGAAAAGACTTACATATCATACGTGCATTAGTATAATTTAATATAAGGAGTTCTTTTTGGGAGGTTAAACCACACCCCTTCCATTTTGCAGTTCCAACTTTGTTTGTGTATATTCAATGAATAATTCGAAAGAATCTACCTCATTCTCAGTCCATTTGCCAATTCCTTCTTTTATGGATCCACTCCCATCTTTAGATCCAAAAAGCATATATTTATTAGAAAGCATATATTTATTAGATAGTACCCTAACAAAATAAAAACCAAGCAACCGCTCTTTTTCCAAAATTTAAATATTTTATCTTTTTTATTTAATATCTTCTTTTCTCCATCTCATTTCTACTTCTACTGCTTATTTGGATGTCGTCTATGTGACCCATAGAAAGAAAGTAGGTCATATAATACATACATAATATAATACATACAATTATGTATGTATAACTATAAGAAAAAGGAAGGGAAATCAGATAAGATAAGATAAGAAGGATTTTGGGTTATCCATAGAGGGGGTTCCGAATCCAATCAAAAAACCTATTTTGGTCTTAGTATGGATAAAGGATCTTCCTATGTTATATTACTCCATTATCAACCATGAATTGATTTGATAGATCCTATATTCCTAATATTGAATTGGTTCAGTATTATCAGAATGCAAGTCCTCTCCTTGAATTTAAAGAACCCCTTTTTTACTCTCTATGGGATTACATCCCGAGTTATTGTGAAAATAAAAAATAAAGAGGTTATGGAAGTAAATATTCTCGCATTTATTGCTACTGCATTGTTCATTCTAATTCCTACTGCCTTTTTACTTATTATTTATGTAAAAACAGCCAGCCAAAAGGGTTAATTGGAATTCCAATTAATCATTGAAGAAATGAAAACAGAATTAAAGAAAATAAGAATCTAAGCCTTAAATGAAAGGATCCGGTTGGAATCATAAAGTGTGGTAGAAAGAACTACATATAGTTTTTTCTACGACACTTTAGATTATTTCTATTCTATTATATTATCTTGAATCTACATAGAATAGATTAGTCGATTAAAAAATAGTCTAATTCCACTTCTTTTTTCACTGCATCCACTTAATTTCAATCAAGTCAAAATCAAAAAAATCGAAGAAAATTCTTCATTGGAAGAATCCCTGGAGTGGGAGAAAAATAATACGAGAATATAAACGATAGTAAAGTAAAAGAAAAAAAAGAACAAAAAAATTTCTAAGAATAAGAAAAGATTATAAAAGGAAAATGTGCGATATGTTGTAAATAGCTTCGTGTAAGAAAGTATAATTTTATTATGTATAGAACTCTTTTTTACTCATCACTTCTAGTAGAAATTCTGAATTATTATAATTGCTTTTTCTATTTTCTTTCTATTCTATTAGAGTAGAAGAGAACATAGTAGAATAGAAGGATTCTTTCTTAAAAGAGTTTTTTACAAGAGTGAAAGAAAACTAAAGAAAGAGATAAAAAAAAGTTTAGCAAAAAGATTAATACAAAATAAGCAATTAAGGAAAAGAGTTGATACTACAATTCAACTACTCAATCAATTTGTAGTATCCCTAGAGTCCACTCCTCCCCCATACTACTAGCGAAAGAGAAAATGTAAAGACCACCATTAAAGCAGCCCAAGCGAGACTTACTATATCCATGCAAATTATGTCTCCTATTTCTATGAAGGAATTTTTCTACTATTGCTCAATAATCATAGTGGAATCAAGGGTACAGAGTCAAAAGGGCATTCTGTCCTAAGACTCCGGATGAATCGGTTAAAAGAATTTATTCCTAACAAATTCTTACATGATTTCTGGTAGAATTAGAGAGTATTAAGTAAAAATATGATACATAGCTCTTTTCCTAAAAAAGAGTAGGGGGATGTCTTGAATAGAATACGCGGGAATAGAGAGATTTTTTCTTCCTTTTGTTACCTTTTTATTTTATGTATATAAGCAAAGGACGTCCGAATATACCATAAAATTCGGATAGAGAAATATTTATTGGATACCTGTTTATTTTTGACCTAAATCCTACTGCCCTGCTTTCTATCTTTTTATGAAAGAGTGAAGAGACCTTATCCACAACTCCAAAATCTATTTTTAATCAATCTATTCAATCTGATTCTCGACAGAATCAGTAACTTTTACTTTAGTGTATATGGTTTAGTGTATATGGATAGCATACGTTGTACGAAGTATAGGAAGTTTTTATATTTATTCGCGAAGTCCCTTCTTCGACCTTAGATTGAAAAAAGAATGCCCCTTAGGGATCTTTGGATACGAGGATTTCTTACATCTTCGCCTCCTAGTTTTAAATTCCCGAATCGAATCAATTCCAATTAATAAAAGAATAAGGAAACGCTACCTCATTCTATTGGTAGCCTTTTGATCCACTGCCACCAAAACAAACCCTAGTTTGAGGATAGAACTATGGTATGGACTCTCAAAATCCAGTATCGCCAGACCTAGTTACTCTCTTGCCCAAACTTCTGGGGATACGAAATTTGTCGAGTTTGATCAGTACTATAATCCATTGATCAGGCGGCACCCAGATTTGAACTGGGGATAAAGGATTTGCAGTCCCCTGCCTTACCACTTGGCCATGCCGCCAAAAAATACAATCTAAAATTGAGAAAAAAGAAAGTATTCATCCACATTTTCTTACTAAAACCCCTTTTCCTTCTATTCTATTGAGATGGCAAAGGATAAAAAGTGGATTTTCAGTCACAGGCTGCAAAATTCAGAACAAATTGGAACCATTAACTAGAACTAGAATTTTATTTTTTTGCAGTAGTGAACGGCTCTTAAATAGGTATTCTCTCCCCTCCATTCCTTTTAATTACATAATAAAATAGAATAAATGTTTCTCTAATCTGTATATAGGGAAACTCCAGGTTCGAACAGCATTATTATCTAAGGATCCCCTTTATGTACATATCCCCGTGGGGAATCGTGCTTTAATTTTTCATTGCATTAAATATCTTGAATAAAAAAAGGGGAAATTTGCTCTGATATAGATTATGACTTGGCCTTCTTGGCCCGACCAAGTGAAATTACGATAAAAGAAGGGATACATGGATAGATAGATAACTAAATTGGCAAGTACTTTTTTCTAGGACTGTTTTATCAATTCATTTTCATTCCATTTCTACCCCCTGCTAAATTTGAACTTTCGTCGAAATTGTCTTTATTCATATGTATGAAATACATATATGAAATACATATGTGGAGTTCCCTAGAATTTCATGTGATTCAGTAAACAGAATATAGATTCCATGATTGCTAGATTGATCCGTAGGGATTGATGAAGGGTGAGCTGATAATGGAATTTTTCTTTGATAAATAGGAAACTTAAGATTAAGATGCTCCGGAATGGAAATGAGGGAATGTCCACAATACCCGGATTTAGTCAGATCCAATTCGAGGGGTTTTGTAGGTTCATTAATCAAGGCTTAGCAGAAGAACTTGAGAAGTTTCCAACAATTAAAGATCCAGATCACGAAATTTCATTTCAATTATTTTCGAAAGGATATCAATTGTTAGAACCCTCGATAAAAGAAAGAGATGCTGTGTATGAATCACTCACCTATTCTTCTGAATTATATGTATCCGCGAGATTAATTTTTGGTTTCGATGTGCAAAAGCAAACCATTTCTATTGGAAATATTCCTATAATGAATTCCTTAGGAACCTTTATAATAAATGGAATATATCGAATTGTGATCAATCAAATATTGCTAAGTCCTGGTATTTACTACCGCTCGGAATTAGACCATAAGGGAGTTTCTCTATACACCGGGACTATAATATCAGATTGGGGAGGAAGATCGGAATTAGCAATTGATAAAAAAGAAAGGATATGGGCTCGCGTGAGTAGAAAACAAAAGATATCTATTTTAGTTCTATCATCAGCTATGGGTTCGAGTCTAAGAGAAATTTTAGATAATGTTTCCTACCCCGAAATTTTCTTGTCTTTTCCGAATGCTAAGGAGAAGAAGAGGATTGAGTCAAAAGAAAAAGCTATTTTGGAATTTTATCAACAATTTGCTTGTGTAGGCGGGGACTTGGTATTTTCGGAATCCTTATGTGAGGAATTACAAAAGAAATTTTTTCAACAAAAATGTGAATTAGGAAGAGTTGGTCGACGAAATATGAATCGGAGACTGAATCTTGATATACCTCAGAACAATACATTCTTGTTACCACGAGATGTATTGGCCGCTACGGATCATTTGATTGGAATGAAATTTGGAACGGGTATACTTGAGGACGATGATATGAATCACTTGAAAAATAAACGTATTCGTTCGGTTGCAGATCTGTTACAAGATCAATTCGGACTAGCTCTTGGCCGTTTACAACATGCGGTTCAAAAAACTATCCGTAGAGTATTCATACGTCAATCGAAACCGACTCCACAAACTTTGGTAACTCCAACTTCAACTTCGATTTTATTAATAACTACTTATGAGACCTTTTTTGGCACATATCCTTTATCTCAAGTTTTTGATCAAACCAATCCATTGACACAAACGGTTCATGGACGAAAAGTGAGTTGTTTGGGTCCTGGAGGATTGACGGGGAGAACTGCAAGTTTTCGGAGCCGAGATATTCATCCGAGTCACTATGGGCGTATTTGTCCAATTGATACATCCGAAGGAATCAATGTTGGACTTACTGGATCCTTAGCTATTCATGCGAGAATTGATCACTGGTGGGGATCTATAGAGAGTCCGTTTTATGAAATATCTGAGAAAGCAAAAGAAAAAAAAGAGAGACAGGTGGTTTATTTATCACCAAATAGAGATGAATATTATATGATAGCAGCAGGAAATTCTTTGTCCTTGAATCAGGGTATTCAGGAAGAACAGGTTGTTCCAGCTAGATACCGTCAAGAATTCCTTACTATTGCATGGGAACAGATTCATGTTAGAAGTATTTTTCCTTTCCAATATTTTTCTATTGGAGGTTCTCTCATTCCTTTTATTGAGCATAATGATGCGAATCGGGCTTTAATGAGTTCTAATATGCAGCGCCAAGCAGTTCCCCTTTCTCGGTCCGAGAAGTGCATTGTTGGAACTGGATTGGAACGCCAAACAGCTCTAGATTCGAGGGTTTCCGTTATAGCCGAACGCGAGGGAAAGATCATTTCTAGTGATAGTCACAAGATCCTTTTTTCAAGTAGTGGGAAGACTGTAAGTATTCCTTTAGTTGCCCATAAACGCTCTAACAAAAATACTTGTATGCACCAAAAACCCCGAGTTCCGCGGGGTAAATCCATTAAAAAAGGGCAAATTTTAGCGGAGGGAGCCGCTACAGTTGGTGGGGAACTTGCTTTAGGAAAAAACGTTTTAGTAGCTTATATGCCGTGGGAGGGTTACAATTTTGAAGACGCAGTACTAATTAGCGAACGTTTGGTATATGAGGATATTTATACTTCTTTTCACATCCGAAAATATGAAATTCAGACGGATACGACAAGCCAAGGCTCCGCTGAAAAAATCACTAAAGAAATACCACATCTAGAAGAACATTTACTCCGCAATTTGGACAGAAATGGAGTTGTGAGATTGGGATCCTGGGTAGAAACGGGCGATATTTTAGTAGGTAAATTAACGCCTCAGATAGCGAGCGAATCGTCGTATATCGCGGAAGCTGGATTATTACGGGCCATTTTTGGCCTTGAGGTATCCACTTCAAAAGAAACTTCTCTCAAACTACCTATAGGCGGAAGAGGGCGCGTTATCGATGTGAAATGGATCCAGAGGGACCCCCTCGACATAATGCTTCGTGTATATATTTTACAGAAACGTGAAATCAAAGTTGGGGATAAAGTAGCCGGAAGACACGGGAATAAGGGGATCATTTCCAAAATTTTGCCTAGGCAAGATATGCCCTATTTGCAAGATGGAACACCCGTTGATATGGTCTTCAATCCCTTAGGAGTACCCTCACGAATGAATGTGGGACAAATATTTGAAAGCTCGCTTGGATTAGCAGGGGATCTGCTAAAGAAACATTATAGAATAGCACCCTTTGATGAGAGATATGAACAAGAGGCTTCAAGAAAACTTGTGTTTTCGGAATTATATGAAGCCAGTAAACAAACAAAAAATCCATGGGTATTTGAACCCGAGTACCCGGGAAAAAGCAGAATATTTGATGGAAGAACAGGAGATCCCTTCGAACAACCTGTTCTAATAGGGAAGTCCTATATCTTAAAATTAATTCATCAAGTTGATGAGAAAATCCATGGACGTTCTACTGGGCCCTATTCACTTGTTACCCAACAACCCGTTAGAGGAAGAGCCAAGCAAGGGGGACAACGAGTAGGAGAAATGGAAGTTTGGGCTTTAGAAGGATTTGGTGTTGCTCATATTTTACAAGAGATACTTACTTATAAATCTGACCATCTTATAGCTCGCCAAGAAATACTTAATGCTACGATCTGGGGAAAAAGAGTGCCTAATCACGAGGATCCTCCAGAATCTTTTCGAGTGCTTGTTCGAGAACTACGATCTTTGGCTCTAGAACTGAACCATTTCCTTGTATCTGAGAAGAACTTTCAGGTTAATAGAGAGGATGTTTGATCGGAATAAATATAAATTCTTTTCTTATTTCTATTTTATGATTGACCAATATAAACATAAACAACTTCAAATTGGACTCGTTTCCCCTCAACAAATAATGGCTTGGGCTAACAAAATCCTACCTAATGGGGAAATAGTTGGCGAAGTTACAAGGCCCTCCACTTTTCATTATAAAACCGATAAACCTGAAAAAGATGGATTATTTTGCGAAAGAATCTTTGGACCCATAAAAAGCGGAATATGTGCTTGTGGAAATTCTCGAGCGAGCGTAGCTGAAAACGAAGACGAAAGATTTTGCCAAAAATGCGGGGTAGAATTTGTGGATTCTCGGATACGAAGATATCAAATGGGATACATCAAACTGGCATGTCCAGTGACTCATGTATGGTATTTGAAAGGTCTTCCTAGTTATATTGCGAATCTTTTAGATAAACCCCTTAAGAAATTGGAGGGCCTAGTATATGGCGATTTCTCTTTTGCTAGGCCCAGTGCTAAAAAACCCACTTTCTTACGATTACGAGGTTTATTTGAAGACGAAATTGCATCCTGTAACCATAGCATTTCTCCCTTTTTTTCTACCCCAGGCTTTGCAACATTTCGAAATCGGGAAATTGCGACAGGAGCGGGTGCTATTGGAGAACAATTAGCAGATTTGGATTTGCGAATTATTATAGAAAATTCCTTGGTTGAATGGAAGGAATTAGAAGACGAGGGGTATAGTGGAGATGAATGGGAAGATAGAAAAAGACGAATAAGAAAAGTTTTTTTAATTAGACGCATGCAATTGGCGAAACATTTTATTCAAACAAATGTAGAACCAGAATGGATGGTTTTATGCTTATTACCGGTTCTTCCTCCCGAATTGAGACCCATTGTATATAGGTCTGGGGATAAAGTAGTGACTTCAGATATTAATGAACTTTATAAGAGAGTTATCCGTCGAAACAACAACCTTGCCTATCTATTAAAAAGAAGTGAATTAGCCCCAGCAGATTTAGTAATGTGCCAGGAAAAATTGGTACAAGAAGCCGTGGATACACTTCTTGATAGTGGGTCCCGCGGGCAACCGGCGAAGGATGGTCACAATAAAGTATACAAGTCACTTTCAGATGTAATTGAGGGCAAAGAGGGTAGGTTTCGCGAGACTCTGCTTGGGAAACGGGTTGATTACTCAGGGCGTTCTGTCATTGTTGTGGGCCCTTCGCTTTCATTACATCAATGTGGATTACCTCTAGAGATAGCAATAAAGCTTTTTCAGCTATTTGTAATTCGCGATTTAATCACGAAACGTGCTACTTCTAATGTCAGGATTGCTAAAAGGAAAATTTGGGAAAAGGAACCCATTGTATGGGAAATACTTCAAGAAGTTATGCGGGGGCATCCCGTACTGTTGAACAGAGCACCCACCTTGCATAGATTAGGCATACAGGCCTTCCAACCCACTTTAGTAGAGGGGCGTACTATTTGTTTACACCCATTAGTGTGTAAGGGTTTCAATGCGGACTTTGATGGGGATCAAATGGCTGTTCATCTACCTTTATCTTTGGAAGCTCAGGCGGAAGCCCGTTTACTTATGTTTTCTCATATGAATCTCCTGTCTCCCGCTATTGGGGATCCCATTTGCGTGCCAACCCAAGACATGCTTATCGGGCTTTATGTATTAACAATTGGAAACCGTCGAGGTATTTGTGCAAATAGATATAATAGTTACGGAAACTATCCAAATAAAAAAGTAAACTCCAATAATAATTCTTATTCTAAGTATACGAAAGATAAAGAGCCCCATTTTTCTAGTTCCTATGATGCACTGGGAGCTTATAGACAGAAACGGGTCGGTTTAAACAGCCCCTTGTGGCTCCGATGGAAACTAGATCAACGCGTCATTGGGTCAAGAGAAGTTCCGATTGAAGTTCAATATGAATCTTTTGGGACTTATCATGAGATTTATGCCCACTACCTAATAGTGGGAAATAGAAAAAAAGAAACCCGTTCTATATACATTCGAACCACTCTTGGGCATATTTCTTTTTATAGAGAAATCGAGGAAGCCATACAAGGATTTAGTCGGGCCTATTCGTACACTATATAAATAAAGAAGTTCGATTCGGGGATGCCCCCTTTCGGGGGCATTCCGATTTCGCTAGTACCGTCTTTTTTGCCGTGCAAATCCAGATTGAGGAAATGGAGTAAATTAAGTTTTCGAATCACTGACTCAGGCCCATTGTCGAATCCTACTCAGCAATTGTCGAATCCTACTCAGCCAAAAAAGGGGGTACTTATGTATGGCGGAACGGGCCAACCTGGTCTTTCATAATAAAGAGATAGACGGAACTGCGATGAAACGACTTATTAGCAGATTAATAGATCATTTTGGAATGGGATATACATCCCATATACTGGATCAAATAAAGACTCTGGGCTTCCATCAAGCCACTACTACATCGATTTCTTTAGGAATTGAGGATCTTTTAACAATACCCTCTAAAGGGTGGTTAGTCCAAGACGCGGAACAACAGAGTTTTCTTTTGGAGAAACACTTTTATTATGGGGCTGTACACGCGGTAGAAAAATTACGCCAATCCGTTGAGATATGGTATGCTACAAGTGAATATTTGAAACAAGAAATGAATTCGAATTTTCGGATAACGGATCCTTCTAATCCAGTCTATTTAATGTCTTTTTCAGGAGCCAGAGGAAATGCATCTCAGGTACACCAATTAGTAGGGATGAGAGGGTTAATGGCGGATCCTCAAGGACAAATGATTGATTTACCTATTCAAAGCAATTTACGCGAGGGACTTTCTTTGACAGAATATATAATTTCCTGCTACGGAGCTCGCAAAGGGGTTGTAGATACTGCTGTACGAACCGCCGATGCTGGATATCTTACACGTAGACTTGTTGAAGTAGTTCAACATATTATTGTGCGTCGAAGAGATTGTGGTACTATCCAAGGTATTTCTGTGAGTCCTCAAAATGGAATGACGGAAAAACTTTTTGTCCAAACACTAATTGGTCGTGTATTAGCAGACGATATATATATTGGTTCAAGATGCATTGCTGCTCGAAATCAAGATATTGGAATCGGATTAATCAATCGATTCATAACTGCCTTTCGAGCACAACCGTTTCGAGCACAACCAATATATATTAGAACTCCCTTTACTTGCCGGAGCACGTCTTGGATCTGTCAATTATGTTATGGGCGGAGTCCCACTCATGGTGATCTGGTTGAATTAGGGGAAGCTGTAGGTATTATTGCGGGTCAATCGATTGGTGAGCCCGGAACTCAACTAACATTAAGAACTTTTCATACTGGTGGAGTATTCACAGGAGGTACTGCCGACCTTGTACGATCCCCCTCGAATGGAAAAATTCAATTCCATGAGGATTTGGTTCACCCCACACGTACCCGTCATGGGCAACCTGCTTTTCTATGCTATATAGACTTGGATGTAACTATTCAGAGTGAGGATATTTTACATAGTGTGAATATTCCGTTAAAAAGCTTGATTCTAGTGCAAAATGATCAATATGTAGAATCCGAACAAGTAATTGCGGAGATTCGTGCCGGAAGGTCCACTTTGCATTTTAAAGAAAAGGTACAAAAGCATATTTATTCCGAATCAGACGGGGAAATGCACTGGAGTACTGATGTTTACCATGCGCCCGAATATCAATATGGTAATCTTCGTCGATTACCAAAAACAAGCCATTTATGGATATTGTCAGTAAGTATGTGCAGATCTAGTATAGCATCTTTTTCGCTTCACAAAGATCAAGATCAAATGAATATTTATTCTTTTTCTGTTGACGGAAGATATATCTTTGACCTCTCAATAGCTAATGATCAAGTAAGCCATAGACTCTTGGATCCTTTTTGTAAAAAGGATAGGGAAATTCTTGATTATTTAACACCAGATCAAATCGTGTCCAACAGTCATTGGAATTTTGTCTATCCTTCTATTCTTCAAGATAATTCAGATTTGTTGTCGAAAAAGAGAAGAAATAGGTTCGTGATTCCATTACAATATCATCAAGAACAAGAGAAAGAGCTAATATCCTATTTTGGAATTTCGATTGAAATACCTTTTATGGGTCTTTTACGTAGAAATACCATTTTTGCTTATTTTGACGATCCACGATACAGAAAAGATAAAAGGGGTTCAGGAATTGTTAAATTTAGATATAGGACCCTAGAGGAAGAGTATAGGACTCGAGAGGAAGACTCAGAAGAAGAATATGAGAGCCTAGAAAATGAATATAAGACCCGACAAGACGAATATGAAACCCGAGAAGATGAATATGGGATCCTAGAGGACGAATATGAAACTCTAGAAGACGAATATGAAATCCTAGAAGACGAATACGGGATCCTAGAGGACGAATATAGGACTCTAGAGAAAGACTCAGAGGAAGAATATGGGAGCCCAGAGAACCAATATAAGATCCAAGAGGACGAATATGGAATTCTCGAGGAAGACTTAGAAGAAGAATATGGGAGCCGTGAAGATGGTTCAGAGAACGAATATGGGGCTTTAGAAGAAGACTCAGAGGAAGACTCAGAGGAAGACTCAGAGGACGAATATGGGAGCCCAGAGGAAGATTCCCTCTTAAAAAAAGAAGGTTTTATCGAGCATCGAGGAACAAAAGAATTTAGTTTAAAATACCAAAAAGAAGTAGATCAGTTTTTTTTCATTCTTCAAGAACTGCATATCTTGCCGAGATCCTCATCCCTAAAGGTACTTGATAATAGTATTATTGGAGTGGATACACAACTCACAAAAAATACAAGAAGTCGACTAGGTGGATTGGTCCGAGTGAAGAGAAAAAAAAGCCATACGGAACTCAAAATCTTTTCCGGAGATATTTATTTTCCTGAAGAAGTGGATAAGATATTAGGTGGCAGTTTGATACCACCAGAAAGAGAAAAAAAAGATTCTAAGAAATCAAAAAAAACAAAAAATTGGGTTTATATTCAACGGAAAAAAATTCTAAAAAGCAAGGAAAAATTTTTTGTTTTGGTTCGACCTGCAGTCGCATATGAAATGGACGAAGGGAGAAATTTAGCAACACTTTTCCCGCAGGATCTCCTGCAAGAAGAGGATAATCTCCAACTTCGACTTGCCAATTTTATTTCTCATGAAAATAGCAAGTTAACTCAAAGAATTTATCACACGAATAGTCAATTTGTTCGAACTTGCTTAGTAGTGAATTGGGAACAAGAAGAAAAAGAGGGGGCTCGTGCTTCCCTTGTTGAGGTAAGAGCAAATGGTCTAATTCGGGATTTCCTAAGAATTGAGTTAGTCAAGTCCACTATTTCCTATACACGAAGAAGGTATGATAGGACAAGCGCAGGACCGATTCCCCATAATAGATCAGATCACAACAATGCCAATTCCTTTTATTCCAAGGCGAAGATTCAATCACTTAGCCAAGATCAAGAAGCTATTGGCACCTTGTTGAATCGAAATAAGGAATACCCTTCTTTGATGATTTTGCCGGCATCCAACTGTTCTCGAATTGGTTTATTCAAGAATTCAAAATATCCCAATGCGATAAAAGAATCAAATCCTAGAGTTCCTATTCGAGAAATTTTTGGGCTCTTAGGCACTATTGTACCCAGTATATCAAATTTATCTTCATCTTACTTCTTATTAACGCATAATCAGATCTTGTTAAAAAAATACTTGTTTCTTGACAATTTGAAACAAATCTTCCAAGTCCTTCAAGGACTTAAATACTCTTTAATAGATGAAAATAAAAGGATTTCCAATTTCGACAGTAACATCATGTTGGATCCATTCCATTTGAATTGGCGCTTTCTCCATCATGACTCCTGGGAGGAGACATCGGCAATAATTCACCTTGGACAATTTATTTGCGAAAATGTATGTCTGTTTAAATCGCACATAAAAAAATCTGGTCAAATTTTCATTGTTAATATGGACTCCTTTGTTATAAGAGCAGCTAAGCCTTATTTGGCCACTATAGGAGCAACGGTTCATGGTCATTATGGAAAAATCCTTTACAAAGGAGATAGGTTAGTTACCTTTATATATGAAAAATCGAGATCTAGTGATATAACGCAAGGTCTTCCAAAAGTAGAACAAATCTTCGAAGCACGTTCAATTGATTCACTATCGTCGAATCTCGAAAGGAGAATTGAGGATTGGAATGAGCGTATACCCAGAATTCTTGGGGTTCCCTGGGGATTCTTGATTGGAGCTGAGCTAACCATAGCCCAAAGTCGTATCTCTTTGGTTAATAAGATCCAAAAGGTTTATCGATCCCAAGGGGTACAGATCCATAATAGACATATAGAAATTATTATACGCCAAGTAACATCAAAAGTACGGGTTTCCGAAGACGGAATGTCTAATGTTTTTTTACCTGGAGAATTAATAGGACTATTGCGCGCGGAACGGGCAGGGCGCGCTTTGGATGAATCGATCTATTATCGGGCAATCTTATTGGGAATAACAAGGGCTTCCCTGAATACCCAAAGTTTTATATCCGAAGCAAGTTTTCAAGAAACTGCTCGAGTTTTAGCAAAAGCTGCCCTACGAGGGCGTATTGATTGGTTGAAAGGCCTAAAAGAAAACGTAGTTCTGGGGGGGATTATACCTGTTGGTACCGGATTCCAAAAATTTTTGCATCGTTCCCCACAAGACAAAAACCTTTATTTCGAAATTCAAAAAAAAAATCTATTCACGTCGGAAATGAGAGATATTTTGTTTCTCCATACAGAATTAGTTTCTTCTGATTCTGACGTAACAAACAATTTCTATGAGACATCAGAACCCCCGTTTACCCCCATTTATACGATTTAAGGATAGATAAAGCAGATTTTTTTTGTTTGAATTTAAACAGGACTTTTGACATTAGAATACTAACAAGTCTAATTTTTATTTTGTATTTTAATAAGTAAAAGAAGTCAGTTAATTCATTAAGGCTGTGTTTATACCATGTATCAATGGCCAATTCTGAGTAGAAGGTTTCATCGGAACAATTAGTATTTATTTCAAGCTATTTCGGCTCTTTCTTAATTTTCAAAAAGAAATAAATTCCATAATGGTAAGACAAAAAAAAGATAAAAAAAGGAAGTGTGGAAAAAATGACAAGAAGATATTGGAACATCCATTTGAAAGAAATGATAGAAGCGGGAGTTCATTTTGGTCATGGTATTAAGAAATGGAATCCTAAAATGGCCCCTTACATCTCGGCAAAGCGTAAAGGTACTCATATTACAAATCTCGCTAGAACTGCTCGTTTTTTATCAGAAGCTTGTGATTTAGTTTTTGATGCAGCAAGTGAGGGAAAAAGCTTCTTAATTGTTGGTACCAAAAAAAGAGCAGCAGATTTAGTAGCATCAGCTGCAATAAGGTCTCGTTGTCATTATGTTAATAAAAAGTGGTTCAGCGGTATGTTAACGAATTGGTCGATTACCAAAACTAGACTTTCCCAATTTAGAGACTTAAGAGCAGAAGAAAAAATGGGAAAATTCCACCATCTCCCAAAAAGAGATGTGGCAATTTTAAAAAGAAAATTATCTACCTTGCAAAGATATCTTGGGGGGATCAAATATATGACGAGGTTGCCTGACATTGTAATTGTTCTTGATCAGCAAAAAGAGTATATAGCTCTTCGGGAATGTGCCATTTTGGGGATTCCCACTATTTCTTTAGTCGATACAAATTGTGACCCAGATCTCGCGAATATATCGATTCCTGCTAACGATGACACTATGACTTCAATTCGATTGATTCTTAACAAATTAGTATTTGCAATTTGTGAGGGCCGCTCTCTCTATATAAGAAATCGTTGATTAAGATTAAGAAGAATAGTTAATTCTTGAGCAACTGTGTAAATTTATGGGATCAGTTACTATTCTTTTTGGTTTTGCATAGATAAAAGAGGGGGAATATTGATATATATTAGAGGGTATTGATATATATTATGATCTGATGTGATTTCTTGGTATCCTAAATATAAGATTAATACTTCAATCAAGTTGCTGAGTTAAGAAAGAGATGGTTGAATCAAAAGAATTCCTTTTTTGAAGTTCAATTTTTATCAGAGGACAATATGAATATTACACCATGTTCCATTAAAACACTCAAGGGGTTATATGATATCTCGGGTGTAGAAGTAGGCCAACACCTCTATTGGCAAATAGGAGGTTTCCAAATTCATGCCCAAGTACTTATCACTTCTTGGGTCGTAATTACTATCTTGCTAGGTTCAGTTATCATAGCTGTTCGGAATCCACAAACTATCCCGACCGACGGTCAGAATTTCTTCGAATATGTCCTTGAGTTTATTCGAGACTTGAGCAAAACCCAGATTGGGGAAGAATATGGTCCCTGGGTTCCCTTTATTGGAACTATGTTCCTTTTTATTTTTGTTTCGAATTGGTCGGGTGCTCTTTTACCTTGGAAAATTATAGAGTTACCCCATGGAGAATTAGCAGCGCCCACTAATGATATAAATACTACTGTTGCTTTAGCTTTACTCACATCAGCAGCATATTTTTATGCAGGTCTTAGCAAAAAAGGATTGAGTTATTTCGAGAAATATATTAAACCAACCCCAATCCTTTTACCAATTAACATCCTAGAAGATTTCACAAAACCATTATCGCTTAGTTTTCGACTTTTCGGGAATATATTGGCGGATGAATTAGTCGTTGTTGTTCTTGTCTCTTTAGTCCCCTTAGTAGTCCCTATACCAGTCATGTTTCTTGGATTATTTACAAGCGGTATTCAAGCTCTTATTTTTGCAACGTTAGCCGCAGCCTATATAGGTGAATCTATGGAGGGTCATCATTGAATTGCCTTATTTTCGAAATAGTATTTTTTTTAGCTTAGCCCAATTCATGCATGGTTCCAGATAATCCTCCTGATTGGAAAACTAAATAGTTTGAAATGTGGTTGTAGGAAAGAAAATAAACTATATTACGGAATTGTTAAAGTATATATGCATTCAGGAGAGCGGAATCCCGTTAGATCTATATCCTTAATGTCTATAAGACAGTCATCTTTTGTATGGCTTTCTAAAGAATGATTTTGGAATCGGATTCAATAGAAAATGAGAAAATATGTAAGCAAAATAGAAGAAACAAATGTATATAGGATTTTATTTATTCCTAAGTTAGATTCATTCTCTAATCCGATATATGGAATTGGATTCCATATCCAGTTCTATGCAGCATATTGTTTGTTATTAATTGTATATCTTGATTTGATTCCTATTGGATTTGGATTAGTTCGATTTCAATAGGGGTTCTTCCTGTATTTCGTCTTTTTTTTAGTTATTTCTACCTAATAGAAATTAGAAGTAAGAATTTTTTGGTTAATTGTATCCTTAACCATTTTTTTTTTTTTGACACGAGGAACTCACCATGAATCCACTAATTGCTGCTGCTTCCGTTATTGCTGCTGGATTGGCCGTAGGACTTGCTTCCATTGGGCCTGGAGTCGGTCAAGGTACTGCTGCAGGACAAGCTGTAGAAGGTATTGCGAGACAGCCAGAAGCAGAAGGGAAAATACGAGGTACTTTATTGCTTAGTCTAGCTTTTATGGAAGCTTTAACAATTTATGGACTGGTTGTGGCACTAGCGCTTTTATTTGCGAACCCTTTTGTTTAATCCTAAAAAAGAGAAGGAGTCCTTTAGATTAGATACTTTTTTCTTTTTTTAGTAAATTGGTATTTGATTCTGTAATTCCAAGTATATCAATACTTTACTCCTATTTATTATATTATTCCGGAAATTTTGTATTTATCGGGACAGACAATACCCCAGGAATCCCGGGAAGGGCTGATTTGAGCATGATCCATTTATAAGATATGCTCGCCCTCTTCCTTCCCGTCCTTAGTTTAGGATAATGGAAAGCTTTTTTCCTTTTATTTTAAGAATTTTGAGAATATTTCAACAAAGAAGATCTTTCACAGATCAAACGAGACCTAAGACTTAATCTAAAAGAAATTATTAGATTGAATTGAATCTATTTGCATTAAAAAAAATTGCATTAAAAAAACCGATCAAAAAAGGGCGAGCGAAGTAAGTGATTGAAAAGCTTTCTTCTTTGTTCGTCCTATCTATAAGAGGAGAGCGTATGAAAAATGTAACCCATTCTTTCGTTTTTTTAGCTCACTGGCCATTCGCTGGGAGTTTCGGGCTTAATACCGATATTTTAGCAACAAATCTAATAAATCTAACTGTAGTGGTTGGTGTATTGATTTTTTTTGGAAAGGGAGTGTGTGCGAGTTGTCTATTTCAAGAATAGATTGGATCTAT